TCTAAGAAGTGGGGGCGACCTCGTAGTTTTATAATGATTCTTTCACTCCTATCCCCTCATAAGAGGAGGATGCCAAGAGTTTCGCTCAACGGCCTAAGGACTACCTGACCTGCTGACCTTCCTGCAATTCAATTCCCTAATGAAATCAACTACCTGTCTAAGTGCACTAGCTGACTTCTCTATTGCATAACGCTTCTCACCTGACTTCATAATCACAGCTAAGCTGCCTACTGTGAGGATCTAGCCGTTGCTTCATGCTCACCTTCCTTCATAAGAATAGGCTAGGATTAGTCCGGATCTAGCCTTAGTGTAGTAAATACCATCAACAGGATGAACTATATTTGAAGGAAGGCATCTATTCAAGTCTTTACTGAATTCGATATGCGTAGATTCGATTCGGAGAAGAGATTCTTTCTTGTAAGAACATGGCAAGCTAAGTGAAGTCATTCAGAACTGGCAAGCACCCGGAAGCACTAGACCAATAAGCTAGATCTCCCTACGGGGCATTGCACGTTTAGCCAGACCGCTCCGCTCGTGCTTCTCCTTGCGTCTTGCACTAGAACAGGGAAATCGCTACTAAAGCACTTTCTCTCATGAATTGAAAGAGTTCTATCTCATATAGGGTCAAAATGCTACGGCTTGCTTATACTCTTGCAAGCAAGGCGAGAAGCGATTCTCTTAGCCGGCATACCCGACGAATCAAAAAAGCTATAATAAGGCAATCCATGGGCATGGAACCCCGAAATAGCCAATCTACAATCAAACTTTTAATCAGGTCGAAAAATTCTTGCCGGTGGGTAGAACCAAGACTCATTTTAGCCAGGAGCTTACTTTAACTACTTATTTAGCTACTTTAGGTCGTTGTAGTCCATAAATAAGAATAAAACTTTATCAGAGCTTCGATGCCGTTGATTCAATTTCTTCACCACCGGTAGCAATAAATTCTAAAAAGAAGCTTCCTTCGCAGGAAAGATATTATAGTAAATAGAAAACTCGCCATTCATTCATGAACTGTCTTGCCCGTGCCATCAAGAGCTACAGCTATCTCTCTCGAAGGTGTCTTAGCTCCACCGATAGGAACTACCCACCTATCCAGGTAACCTCACCCGTGAACCACGAACTACACTTACAGACAACCTAAGAAGAAACGGAGTATCACCCAGTCATAAGCATAAGAAGCAAAAACTAGAAGAATAAACAAGAGATAACGCGCATACAAAGAGGATTCTTAACCGTTCGCGAAGAGAAGATAGTTGTTTTAGGCAAGGAAAAAAGCCAACCATAGCAGAACGCAATCAAAGCTTTCGTCCTTGGCCGCTCCTTCAACTGATTTCATTCATTCATAAACTCGCTTGAACGTGCCATCAAGAGCTCCAGCTGCAAGAGGATAGGATCTTTAGGCTGGGCACGAAAGCTGCATTGATTTGACTTCTTTGCTTCTGCTATTGAAGCGAAAAACCCCAAGAAAACTTTATCAATTCTCATTCTTCTTTGGCGACAAGGAAGGCTACCCCTGGGTAAAAGTACTAATCCGTCTATCTACTTACTACCTAACTAAGAGAATGGTATTTACTGAGAGAAGTAGTACGAGGAGCTAGATTGTTGCTGTCTTCTTTTTGGCAGTGGGATAGGGAAACTGTGAGGACTGAACTTTCACTTTCTTACTTGAACTCATAGCTCTTTCTCTTTTTATCTTTTGAGAGCTGTATGTAACTACAGTTCTTTATGGGCTGGGGAAATCTCCTAAATTACAAGAGAGGAAGATAGAGTTAGCATTGATTGGGAAGGAAGGAACTAGTAATCCATTTAAGAGGACTTTACCCTAGAAAAAGTAAAAGGGAGGGAAGGAACTGACTTTTTCTAACTCGGAATGAATTGGAAGTGCGAGATGCACTAATCGGAAAGAGACTCTCTCTTGACCTGACTTTCCCTATTGGCTTTGACTGCGGTAAGTAATTCACTCAAACCGATTCCATTTATGGATACTTGGAGGGTGGGAAAACTCTTTCTTTTATCAGGATGAAAGGCTTAGCCGCCTGACTCACTCCGGAGAGAAAGATTGAGGGGGTCAGACACGGCGGAGACTTTCATTGAATATGGGATTGAGACTACGACTGGAATGGAATTGCTCCGTTGATAGATCCAGATTCGCATCCGCCCATCTAAGAGATTTCTTCGTGCCGGGTCGTGAGCTATGTGGAGCGATAAAAAAAATGGGATCTATTGGGCTTTCACCTGCACTGCCTTCGCCTAGGACATTAGAAAGGGCGAGAAAGGGCTTGCTGCTGGTTCGGAACTCCCCTATCTATTTGAATTGATTTACAGCGCCTATTTTCAAGCTTATAAAAGGAATTGCTTCTATTCACTTGAAAGAGTGTCTCTCCTGTCCGGCTCGATATGAACAAGGTAGGCTGGTAGGTGGGTAGGCTTCTATCCGACTAGTAGGACATGCAGTTCTCCCCTTAGCCTTAGGGCAGGCACGAAATCAATTAACAGCTTATAAAGAAAAGAGGACGACTTAAGACAGCAAGAACGGCCAAAAGAAGTAAGTCACTTGCAAGCCCAGGAAGAATTAAAAGAAATCGATGAATGTGTCCCGACCAAGCAACGAAGAAGCGCTAGCAGATGAGATTGGACCTATATAGACTAGGAAACACAGGGAAAGACAGTCTTGGGGGTCCCCAAAACAGAGTGAGAACTAGCCCTTTGAGGAGCTCTCTAAGCTGTCTAACTCTCTATTACCATATGCAGAGGGAAACCAGGTTCAATAGCCGGATAGAGTAAGAAAACAACTAAATAGAAATGAGTACTTGCTACGGGTGAAGGAGTAAAGAGTTTCAAGAAAAAATCTCCTTAATGCGACTGCGGGAAGGCTGTTCCTGCTACATTTCGCTGGGGAAGAAAGAAGGAATTGAGTCCTTTCACATTATCACGGAAAAAGGGGATTGCCTATTAGTAAATTTTGACTGGAAAAAGACCCGGAACCCCATACCCTCTCATTCACTTACTATAGGCCGAGGAGCGTAGATTCATCTTACTTTTTATAAATGGAAAAAGAGACATAAGTCACGCATTCGAGCAAGAGCCTTTGCCTTTCTTCGCTATGTAAATAGAGGGCCGGAGGAAGAAGTGCCAGAACCTCAACAAAAGAATTAAGGTGATAGAGTCTTACAGGAGACGCTAGGCTTCGGAATTGAATGGAATGATTCCTCTCCCTTGGTTGCCTTCACTGCCCGTGAATCCCTTCTCTTTTTCTATTCCAGTAGTCTTATGCGGTCTGGTCTGTCCATTAGTTGCTTAACTCATAGTAGTTAGGAGGTTGTTGTCCTAATGAGTGTAGCGGAGTGCTCCCTATCCTATTACTCATCTATAGGGCTATCACCCTAGCTTTCCCTGTCTCTGCCTTTCTTTCCTAGTCCTGAGTTTTTCTTCTTGCTTGGGATTGGGTTTGACACTATTCAATACTAAATATCTACTCGTGGAGGGAGGGGAGGCAATAGATTCATCTTAGGCGGTAAGCGAAGGAACTGTAGGGCTTAGGGCAGCGAGTGAGCCTCGGATTTTTCGGGGAGGTGAGAAGAGAGCCAATAGCTATTATAGAAGGACTTAACAATTCATGGCATGAATTAGAGTTGAAGGAAGAAAGACATGAAATGCTAGAAAGATGGAATCTATGAATGAGCTCTTTCGTCTAAGCCTAGAACTAGGCAAGAGCAAGGAATGGACTTTAAGTGAGTTAAGGAAGGAGGGGACAAAGGTCAGTTCTATAAGGCAAGAAAGCAAGATCAGAAGAAGGAGCAATGCAGAATAACTAAGCATGACAAGGAGAGGATAGCTAGACTTTCAAAGACAGTAGCAATGGCAAGGAGACTAATCCCGATATTCTTTCCCTAGCAATTGGAGGATTCTATTGATCCAAGACCTGTATGTAGACCTGGGCCTCCCCCGCTTTCAGTTAAGGCCAGAAAGAATTATCTTACCTTTCTCTTCTGTCAGTCTTTGAAGTTTCCTTTCTTTGAAAACCAAGGATGAAGCTAGAATGTGGAGTACGGACTTATCATGCTTCCCAATTCCACTAGCATAAAAGAGTTTATTCAACTCCTGAGAGATTCTATAGTTCCTGAGCTTGAGAGATTCTATAGTTCCTGAGCTACCCCAATTTGATGAGAATGAGGGAAGAAGTCCTTAGCTATTCCTTTGGCCTATAATAAGAAAGGTCCATCAAGACTCAGAAATTACCCTCGATCTTTTCAATCCCTCTAGTAGAGAATTCTTAGCCTTCGTCTTAGAAACTGAGCTCTCACAAAGCAAGTCATTACTTATTGTTTACACACACTTTCTATTTTACTTAGCCTACTTCTTTATCATTAGATCAATTAGGCCGGGGAAGACTCTGTGTACTAACTTTCTCTTCTTTCTTCTTCTTTTCAATCCCTTGCCACTTCCCTTCTTTGCTAGCACGTACCTGTCTTTGCTTTGCACAAGAGATCCCCCTACTCTTCACACCCCTCTAGTCCTGATCTTGCTTATGCATTACTTGGGAAGGATTGCCCTATCCCTTTGTTGGGGGCTTTGGCTACCCTACCTCATTCCCTTCACAAGCCAAGGACAAGATGAATCTATTGCCCTGCCGAAGAAATGGCACCAATCGATTCAATAGAAGGCATTAAGCAGACAGAGCGAGAAGAGAGGATATCCTTTATCCGCTTTCATGAAGGCTTTCATTGAAGAATCGAAAGAATCTACCCAGTCTAGGGCTGAAAAGGGGGGGGCTAAATGCAGAGACAAGGCAACTGAGGATAGTGACTTTCTCCTGTAATGAATAGAATAGGCCCGAGAGCTATGAAAGGAGAGAGTTTCCTATTCCATATTCCGGTTGACCAATTCGCGCAGTATCCAATCCAGAATATAGGCTTGCTTTTGCCCTCTCCCGATAGTACATTTATGCTCCTAAATCACTGAATTCAAACTCTCTATCGGATGAAAGGGAGCGAGCGAGT